AAATGAACGTTTAAATATCCTTCAAAAACAAGTAAATAGATCCGAAACATATAAAATGCAGTTAATCCTGCTGTGGAACAAGCTATTATTGCGAAAATTGGTGAATACAACCAACTATCATTAAGAATCTCATCTTTGGACCAAAAACAGGCAAGGGGCGGAATACCACAAAGAGAAAGTGTACCCACTAAAAAAGCAGTTTTTGTAATTGGCGCATGTTTTGTTAAACCGCCCATAAGAACCATATTTTGACTTTTTTCTGGAGAATATCCAACAATAGCTTCCATTGAATGAATAATGGATCCGGATCCTAAAAACAACAATGCTTTTGAATAAGCATGAGTAATCAAATGAAATAAAGCGGCTCGATAAGAGCCCATACCTAGAGCTAACATCATATAACCCAATTGAGACATTGTAGAATAGGCCAAATTTCTCTTAATATCTTTTTGAGCAAGAGCTAAAGTAGCTCCTAATACTACTGTTATTATACCTATGAAAGCTATTCCATTCATTATGGAGGGTATAACTATGAAAAGAGGAAGAAGTCGAGCTATCAAAAAAATTCCCGCTGCTACCATAGTAGCAGCATGTATAAGAGCGGAAATAGGGGTAGGTCCTTCCATAGCATCCGGTAACCATACATGAAGGGGAAATTGGGCAGATTTAGCAACTGAACCGCAAAATAACAACAGGGCACACAAAGTAACAAAAAAAATATTAACTTCATTATTATAAATCAAGTTCTTGAATATTTGAAACAAATCCCGAAATTCCAAACTATCTGTTATCCAATAAATACCTAAAATTCCTAATAATAAACCAAAATCCCCTACACGATTAGTTACAAACGCTTTTTGACAAGCATTTGCCGCAACAGGACGTGTGAACCAAAAACCTATTAATAAATAAGAACACATTCCAACCAATTCCCAAAAAATATAAATTTGTATCAAATTAGAACTAGTAACTAATCCCAACATTGAAGTATTAAAAAAACTCATATAAGCAAAAAATCTCAAATATCCTTGATCATGAGACATATAATTATCACTATAAATAAGAACCAGAATGCCAACAGTAGTGATTAATATTGACATAATAGAGGTAAGTGAATCGATCAAGTAGCCAAACTCTAAAGAAAGATCATTATTTATAGTCCACGACCATACATATTGATAGATAGAACTGTTATTGATTTGATGAATAGAAAGATCGACTGAAAAAATCATAACTATACTTAAAAAAAAAATACTAGGAAATGCCCACATACGGCGAAGATTTTTTGTTGCCGCGGGAAAAAATAGGAGTCCCACTCCTATTAACATAGGAACTGGAAGTGGAATAAAAGGTATGATCCATGAAGATTGATGGGTATATTCCATAAAAAAATAAAGAATAAAAAAGAGTTTGATTCATAATGAGTTTTTTTCTTATTCGCCGGTTTTATCTCTTTTGTAAAGGGTTCAGTTAATAAAAAAAAAAAAGTGAACATACATATAAATACATATAAATAGAATTATCTATTCTTAATTATTCTGAATCTTTGCACAATACTTCAAAAATTGCAAAGTACAAAGTCAAAATGGGCCAATAACCAAATTCCTAGTGAAAAAATAAACTTTTTTTTTTGTTTTTATTTGATTTTTTTTTATTTGATTTTTGTTTTTAGTAATATTTATTACTATTAATAAATAATAATAATAAAATTTGAATATAATAAAATTTATATTTTAAAAATATACAAAAATTTTTATCTTTATCTATAGAATGAGGATAAATAATTACACCAAAACTAAGAACATTCGTTTGTTTATTTTGATATGAATCATAAAAAACAATTCATATGACATGACCCAATAAAATAAGAATTTTTTTTATTCAAAAACATTAGTTCATTTTTGAACTAATTGATTATTTTCCATTACAATAAAAAGTATGTTTGGAAAAATTTTGAAAAAGGGTTATAATATTCAACGTTTTACTTTAGATAGAAGATAGAAAACATAAAAAGGGGAATTAAGAGAGATAAGATCTATGCCTAATTAAAGAACAATTCGTTTTCATTTGCAGAAGAAATGTCTTTCACATTGAACTGTAGCAATGAAAAAACTATACTAGTTGAATGGCAGTTCCAAAAAAGTGCACTTCTATATCAAAAAAACGAATTCGGAAAACTTTTTGGAAAAAAAGGGGATATTGGACAGCATTGAAAGCTTTTTCATTATCGCAATCTATTTCTACGGGGAACTCAAAAAGTTTTTTTGTGTAACAAATACAAAGTTGGAATAATCTGAATTAGCTGGATTCAAAGAATATTCTCTAATATAGAATAGAATATTCTCTAATATATAATAGAATTTTTAATATAGAATTGTCTATAATTATTTCTTATTTATTATTTAATTAATTATTTCTTATTTCTTATTTAAATTCTTATTTATTATTATTTAATAATTTATTATTTAATTAATTATTTCTTATTTCTTATTTAAATTCTTATTTATTATTATTTAATAATAATAATCTAATCTATTTATATATTTCTTATTTAATATTTAAGAATCTATTTATTTATTTAATAATCTATATTTATTTATTTAATAATCTATTTACATAAATAATATATTATATAAATAAATAATATATTATTTATTTATATAGATTTTTTATAGATTTTTTATATTTTTAATATATATATATTTCAGATTTAATTTATATATTTCTCTTTTATATATTTCTCTATTATAATAAAATAATTAAAATTATATATAATTATATAATAAAATATATAATAAAAAAATTATAATATTATAATAGAATTCTTTAAATTCTTTAATGTTTACTAAACAAATATTGCATTTTAATTGATTCTTTCAATCTCGACGATTGACTCAAAATCGCTTATTATTATTTCGAGTAAGCCGCCATGGTGAAATTGGTAGACACGCTGCTCTTAGGAAGCAGTGCTAGAGCATCTCGGTTCGAGTCCGAGTGGCGGCATGGCATCTTATCTTCTAAAAGAGTAAGTCCTATACTGAATTCAATTCCGTATTTCTATTACTAGTATTCAGACCTTTTTTTTTAATTTTCATTTTTTTATATGATATTTTCAACTTTAGAGCATATATTAACTCATATATCGTTTTCGATCGTATCAATTGTAATTTCAATTCATTTGATAACCTTTTTAGTCAATGAAATCGTAAGATTATATGATTCGTCCGAAAAAGGCATGATAATAACTTTTTTCTGTATAACGGGATTGTTAATTACTCGTTGGATTTTTTCGGGCCATTTACCATTTAGTGATTTAAATGAATCATTAATCTTTCTTTCATGGGGTTTTTCCATTTTTCATATGATTCCATGTTTTAAAAAGCATAAAAACCATTTAAGTACAATAATCGCACCAAGTGTTATTTTTACCCAAGGTTTTGCTACTTCGGGTCTTTTAACCGAAATGCATCAATCCGCAATATTAGTACCCGCTCTACAATCCCATTGGTTAATGATGCACGTAAGTATGATTATATTGGGCTATGCAGCTCTTTTATGTGGATCATTATTATCAGTAGCTATTTTAGTCATTACATTTCGAGAAGTCATACAAATTTTTGGTAAAAGCAATAATTTTTCTTTTTTAAATGAACCATCTTCTTTTGCTGAGATCAAATACATGAATATGAATGAAAGAAAGAATGTTTTACGAAAAACTTCTTTTTATTCTTATAGAAATTATTACAGGTCTCAATTTATTCAACAATTGGATCGTTGGAGTTATCGTATTATTAGTCTAGGTTTTATCTTTTTAACGATAGGTATTCTTTCAGGAGCAGTATGGGCTAATGAGGCATGGGGATCATATTGGAATTGGGATCCAAAGGAAACTTGGGCCTTTATTACTTGGACCATATTCGCGATTTATTTACATACTAGAAAAAATAAAAAATTGGAAGGTGTAAATTCTTCAATAGTGGCCTCTATGGGCTTTCTTATAATTTGGATATGTTATTTTGGGATCAATCTGTTAGGAATAGGACTACATAGTTATGGTTTATTTACATCTAATTGAATTAAAGTGAGTAAAGGACCTGACAAATACAAATATAGAAAGCATATATATTATATATTAAGAAAACTTCCCCTAAATCGTCGAGAACCCTTTAAATCAAGTAATGGTAGTGATTCAAGGGGTTCTCACAAACAACAAACATATTCGATTACAATTCAAATTCATTTTTTTTAAGTTAATGCAACGGAAAAATCTTTTTTTTTCATAGGGTTTATTTCTCTTTTTGATTTTTTGGTTTTATTCATTTATTCACGAAAACTATCTATAAAAAATTAGATAGAATAGCTTCAACCTTGTCAACCGAGAATGAGAAAATGAAATCCGGATAAATACCAATACCTATTACGGGTATAAGGATAGAAATCGAAATAAATAATTCTCGCGGTCCAGAATCAAAAAAATAAGAGTTTGGTGTATTAAAAAGCTTGTACCCATAGAACATCTGCCGTAACATAGATAATGAATAAATAGGAGTTAATATCATTCCAATTGCTGTTACAAAAGTAATTAGTATTTTTGTCATTAAAAGATATTTTTTGCTGGTAATTATTCCAAAAAAAACTATCAATTCTGCAACAAAACCGCTCATGCCCGGCAATGCAAGAGAAGCCATCGAGAAGATACTGAAAACTGTGAATATTTTTGGCATTGGGATAGCCATTCCGCCCATTTCGTCGAGATAAAGAAGACGTAGTCTATCATAACTAGTTCCCGCCAAGAAAAAAAGCGCAGCGCCAATAAATCCATGGGAGATTGTTTGTAAAATGGCCCCGTTTAGCCCCGTATCGCTTATAGCACCAATTCCTATAATTATGAAACCCATATGAGATACCGAGGAATAAGCTATTCTTTTTTTTAAATTACGTTGACCAAGAGATGTTGAAGCTGCATAGATTATTTGAATTGAACCTAATATCATTAACCAGGGGGAAAATATAGAATGAGCGCGGGGTAATAATTCCATATTAATTCGAACCAATCCATACGCTCCCATTTTTAATAAGATTCCGGCTAAAAGCATACAAGTGCTGTAATGTGCCTCTCCGTGGGTGTCTGGTAACCATGTATGTAAGGGTATAATCGGCGATTTGACAGCAAAAGCAATAAGAAATCCCATATAGAATATTATTTCCAGCGCCACAGGATACGATTGATTAGTTAATGTTTCAAAATTTAATGTTGGTTCATTAGAACCATATAAACCGATACCTAGAATTCCCATTAATAAAAAAACAGAACTTCCCGCAGTGTACAAAATAAACTTTGTAGCTGAATACAAACGTTTCTTTCCCCCCCACATGGATAAAAGTAGATAAACGGGAATTAATTCTAATTCCCACATGATGAAAAAAAGTAAAATGTCTCGAGAAGAAAAGGGTCCTATTTGACCGCTATACATTGCTAACATCAGGAAATGGAATAATCGGGATTCGCGAGTGACCGGCTGAGCCGCTAAAGTAGCTAAAGTGGTGATAAATCCCGTCAGTAAAATAGGTCCTATAGAGAGTCCATCTATTCCGAATCTCCAGTAAAGATCAAAAAAATGGATCCATTTATAATTTTCCGTCAGTTGGATTAATGGGTCATCCAATTTGAAATGATAACAAAATGCATAGGTTGTTAGAAGGAGATCAATTAAGCATATACAAATAGTATACCACCTAATTACCTTATTTCCTCTATGAGGAAATAAGAAGATTAAGGAACCCCCGGCTATTGGCAAAACTACAACTATTGTTAACCAAGGAAAATAATTCGTGATAAAAATAAGATACACTTGGGCCAGAAAAACCCGTGCTCAAAATATTTTCTATTTTGAGCACGGGTTTTTGCCAGTAAAAAAATGTATTCGTGTGGTGTTTTTTGAAACCTATCAATAAGCTAGACCCATGCTTCGAGTTGTTTCATGCCATAAATAAACTCGAACACTTAAGAAATCCGTCGGACAGGCGGATTCACACCTCTTACAACCAACACAGTCCTCTGTTCTTGGGGCAGAAGCAATTTGCTTAGCTTTACATCCGTCCCAAGGGATCATTTCTAATACATCTGTGGGGCAGGCTCGGACACATTGAGTACATCCTATACATGTATCATAAATCTTTACTGAGTGTGACATTGGATCTATAGTAATTTTTGAACATCAAAAATGAAAAATTTTCGATCTAGTAAACTCGTAAATGAATCATATATTTAGATACCAGATGAATCAATGATTTACCAGAATTTTGCTAATCAAAATGGACTTCTGGATCAATTCATAAGAAAAGAAAAGGACCAAGATATTTTGATTTCTTACGTTTTCGCAAACATTATCATAAATTGTGTAGCATACATGTTAATTTGAATTGATGAATATTACACTATTCTAAATTCTACTTTTTATGATTAATTAATTATGATGATTAATACTATTTATTCAACAAATTAGATTGATTGATACGAGTTGATTTTCTGTTACGATAAATTGAGGAAACAATAGCCGATCCAATAGCTGCTTCAGCGGCTGCAATAGCTATAACAAAAATTGAAAAAATATTTCCTTTTAATTGGCGACTATCAAAAAAATCAGAAAAGGTTACGAGATTTATATTAACTGCATTCAGTATAAGTTCAAGGCACATAAGGGCTCTAACCATATTTCGGCTCGTGATCAATCCATAGATACCGATAGAAAATAAATAAGCACTCAAAACAAGTACATGTTCGAGCATCATTGACCAACTCCTTATTAATTTCGATTCATTTCAATATGAACAACAATTCAACGGATTCGATTGACTAAAGAATATAACAACAAGTTTGGAACAAAAGAATATATTGGCAATAAATAAAAGAAATTGATTTTCTACATAAACACTTTTTCACGTTCACATAGAATTCAAGGGAAATAAATGTGAGAAAATCGAACAAAATTTAATTTAGATTTCTATTGCTAGTTCTAAAGATTTATTACTGACGAGCCACGACAATTGCACCTATCAAAGCAGATAAAAGAATTATTGAAATGAGTTCAAATGGAAGAAAAAAATCTGTTGATAAATGAATTCCAATTTGTTGACTAGTACTTATCAAATCTTGCTCTATAATCTGATTTGGTCTTGTAGTCCAAATAATCCCGTACCATGATGTATCGGGAATAGTAGTTATTAGTGAAAAAAAAATACTTGTACAAACCATCAAAGTAATTCCATCCCCAACGGTCCAAAGAGGAAAATCTTGGTAATATTCTGAACCATTCATGAACATCACGGCAAATATGATTAAAACGTTTATAGCTCCCACGTAAATAAGTAGCTGTGCTGCAGCTACAAAATGGGAGTTTGATAAAATATAGAATAAAGATATACAAACAAGAACCAGTCCCAACGAAAAAGCAGAAAAAATTGGGTTAGTAAGTAATACTACTCCTAGACTTGCTAATACAAGACCGGATCCCAGAAAGACTAAAAGAAAATCATGTAGCGGTTCAGGTAAATCCATTATATGTGAAATAAGAGATAAATAAATCGAAATTTCATGACCTTTTTGATACGACCAGGAAAAAATTTGATATACTAAATTTCTCTCTGCATTAAATTTAATCCTAAGGAATGTGAATTGATATAGGTACAGTTATAGGACCAATGTCATTCCAATTCCATTCTTTATACGAAAGAGTAGTTCGAAACTATCTATATTAAAACTAAACTATATATATATATATATTTATTTAATATTTATATAATATAGAATATTTCTAATATAATATTTATTATAATATTTATTCATTTTTTTTTCTTATTATCCAAATTTATATTATTCTATTTTATTTATATATATTTATATATATATAGAATATGATATATAGAATATGATTAATATGATTTGATTTATATGATTTTCCTTTTTATAAGAATTTTTTTATTATAAAGAATTTGATTTTATTTGAATTGTTCGAATTGTATAATCATCAATTACTGACATTGGTAAACGGCCCAAAGCAATTTGATTATAATTCAATTCGTGACGATCATAAGTCGAAAGTTCATATTCTTCAGTCATTGATAAACAATTTGTTGGACAATACTCAACACAGTTACCACAAAATATACAGATTCCGAAATCAATACTGTAATTAAGCAATCGTTTCTTTCGAATATCAGTTTCCAGTTTCCAATCAACAACGGGTAGATCTATAGGACATACACGAACACATACTTCACAAGCAATGCATTTATCAAATTCAAAATGGATTCGACCACGGAAACGTTCCGATGTGATTAATTTTTCATAAGGATATTGAATAGTTACAGGTAAACGATTTGCGTGGGATAAGGTAATCATGAAACTTTGACCAATGTACCTTGCAGCTCGGACTGTTTGTTGACCATAATTCATGAACCCAGTTACCATAAGGAACATATCGTGAATATCTATGAATATTTTTGTTTCGTTTCTTTCTCTTGTTTGAGACAAGTTATGAATATAGAAGATCAATCTTTTACAGTGAAAACAGTTGAGACGAAGTTGTTAATAATAGATTACCGAGAGAAATAGGTAAAAGAAACTTCCACCCAAGATTTAATAATTGATCCATTCTTAGCCTAGGCAAAGTCCATCTTGTTGTGATAGAAACGAACAAGAACAAATAAGTTTTAGCTAGTGTAATAAAGATACCAATTGTAGTTCCAAAAACTCCATATGCTTTATTTATTTCAAAAAACTCAGAAACGAATATATACGGAATAGAGATATTCGAACCGCCCAAGTAAAGAACTGTTACAAACAATGAAGAAATTAATAGGTTTAAATAGGAAGCAACGTAAAATAAACCAAATTTTATACCCGAATATTCGGTTTGATAACCCGCTACTAATTCTTCTTCCGCTTCTGGTAAATCAAAAGGTAATCTTTCACATTCTGCTAGGGAAGAAATTAGAAAAACGATGAAACCTATAGGTTGACGCCACAAATTCCATCCCCCAAAACCATATTTTGATTGTGTATCAACTATATCAACTGTACTTAAACTGTTAGATAATCCTAGTCGGTGATAACATCACTCTTACCATCGCTATTACAGAACCGTACATGAGATTTTCACCTCATACGGCTCCTCGAAAGCCTTAAATAAATCTAAGGACCGGGCCGATTTTTTATCTCTTGATATATCCCTAAGATAGATAAGATTCAAATCTATCGGATCTATCGGACGGTTCTGAATTAGACCAATTGAATTCTGTCTGTTCTAATAAAAAATAAATAAATAATTAAATAAAAAAGAGAAATCCATTTTTATAAAAGAAAAAGATACAAAAGGTACTTCTGAATTGATCTCACCCCTTAAAAATGAAAAATTTGAATTTGTTGAGTAATAACTTAATTCTTCAATAAAATACTCTTTTAGAATTATCAAGAAACCCCCCCATCGGTTTCGATTACGAAAAATAATTACGCATTAGTTTGTTTCTGAATTATGACATGAATTCTATCTCCATGAATATGGATGGATACAAGAAAGAAAAAAAAAAAGAAAAAGGAGATCGCTTTTTCTTTTTTTTTTTTCTTTCTATTTTTTTTTTTCTTTCTATTTTTTTTTTTTCGTTCCTATTCTTCTTTTTTTTGTACAAGGAAAAGGGGACTTAAAAAAAATTAAAGGATTATTTCGTTCCTGATAGTCATTTATTTAATCAGTGGATAGGAGCATACTCTGGATCGGAATTGTGGGGAGTACTGCTTTCTTTTTTCTACCAACTTAAAAAAGCCCCAATTAGTATTCTTTTTCTATTATGCGTAAATGCTCTTTGGGATAATTTACATAATCTGCGTTACTAATCCTTTGTGTATCTTGGTGTTTCTAACCATCCACTCATTTATTAACCCCCTATTTATGTTAATACATGTATGATAATTCATACAAACGGTAGCGAAAACTCAATAAGGTTGGTCTTTTGAGCCCGCTTCAAGACAGGATGACTAATCACCCAATCTTGGGGTAAAGGGACTCTTCTGCTTATAATTTTTTTTTCACTTAATTCTTATACATAGAAAATGAGACTCAATATTTTTACTGCAATTTAAAATCATCAGAGACTATATATTGAATATAGTCTTCATAAAATATATTCAATAGAAGCTGTTTTATTTCACTCATATAACTATCTGATTTAGTTCTTCAATCCGAATTGCGAATAATAATAATGAAAATGAGGATCTCTATACAATTTATTCTACCCCTTTCCTATAAATAAAGTCCTATAAAGAAATAAAGAAAGGAGCATAGCAATAGCATTGAAAAGTTTCTGTCTCAACGAATCGCACGTAGAGATATTGATAACACACATAGAGTTAATGGTATTTCATAACTAATCGATTGAGCAGCAGCTCGTAGACCACCCAAAAAGGAATATTTATTATTTGATCCATATCCTGACATAAGAAGTCCAATGGGAGCAATACTCGAAATAGCAATCCATAAAAAAACACCAATATTGAGATCAGATAAAACAAAGTTATAGCCAAAAGGAATTACTGAATAGCTTATTAGAATTGATATGACTGATATCGATGGTCCGATACTGAATAAACGAATATCTCCCCTAGATGGAATAATATTCTCTTTGAAAAGTAGTTTTGTTCCATCTGCTAGAGCTTGAAGAACTCCCCAAGGACCAGCGTATTCAGGTCCAATACGCTGTTGTATCCCTGCGGATATCTCTCTTTCTAACCATACAATTGCTAGTACACTTATTGTGATTCCCAATACAAGAGTAAAAATAGGGGCAAGTACCCATAGAATTCCATAGACCTCTTTTAAAGATTCCAATCTGGAAAAAGAATTGATATCTTGTATTTCTGTTGTATCAATTATCATTTCAACGATCAACTTCTCCCATAATGATATCTATGCTACCTAGTATTGTCATAATATCGGCCAATTTCATTCTTTTAACTAATTGAGGAAGAATTTGCAAATTGATAAAACCCGGTGGACGAATTTTCCATCTCCAAGGAAAACCATTCTGATCCCCTATTAGAAAAATTCCTAATTCTCCTTTGGGGGCTTCAACTCTTACATAAAGTTCTTGTTTTGGCAATTCAAAAGTCGGAGACGGTTTTTTACTAATGAATCGATATTCAAAATCATTCCATTCTGGCTCCTTTTCTCTATCAAAGCAGCGGATTTCTAAATTCTCATATGGACCGCCGGGAATTCCTTCCAAAGCCTGTTGAATTATTTTTATGGATTCCATCATTTCACCAATTCGAACTAAATAACGAGCTAATGAATCTCCTTCTTTTTGCCATTGAACTTCCCAATCAAATTCCTCGTAACACTCATAATTATCAACTTTACGTAGATCCCATTGTATTCCGGAAGCCCGAAGCATCGGTCCTGATAAACCCCAATTTATTACTTCCTCCCCACCAACAATGCCTACTCCCTCAACTCGTTCTAAAAAAATAGGATTTCGCGTAATAAGTTTTTGATATTCAACAACCCCTGTTAAAAAATAATCGCAAAAATCAAAACATTTATCTATCCAACCATGAGGTAGATCAGCCGCTACTCCCCCGATACGAAAAAAATTATGCATCATTCTCATACCTGTCGCAGCTTCGAATAGATCATATATTAATTCTCTTTCTCTGAAAATATAGAAGAAAGGGGTTTGCGCACCAATATCTGCCATAAAAGGTCCCAGCCATAGTAGGTGAGAAGCTATACGACTCAACTCCAACATAATTACTCGGATATAGCTGGCTCTTTTAGGTACTTGAATATTTCCCAACTGTTCCGGTCCGTTTACGGTTATTGCTTCTGTGAACATAGTAGCTAAATAATCCCAACGTGTTACATAAGGAAGATATTGGATAATAGTTCGGTTTTCCGCAATTTTTTCCATCCCTCTATGTAAATAACCCAATATTGGTTCACAATCAATAACATCCTCACCATCCAGAGTAACAACAAGTCGAAGAACACCATGCATTGATGGGTGGTGAGGGCCCATATTGACTATCATAAGGTCTTTTCTTGTAGCTGGGACATTCATAGATTTTTCCTCGCTTCATTCTTCCATGAATTGCTTAAAACAAAAGAAAATAAGTTCATCAAAATTCAAGATCTAGTAAATCGAATAATTCAAAATGACTCTTCAAATTAACGAATTTGTGACTCCCGAATATCCAACTGATTTATTAATTTTTTATAACGTATTCCTTTTTTCTTTGACAAATAAGACAGTAGTCGTTGCCGTTTTCTCAAAATTTTACGTAAACCTCTTTGAGATAAATAGTCTTTTCGGTGCAATTCCAAATGTGAAGTAAGTCTTCGTATCTTATTGGTGAAATTGAATACTTGAAATTCAACCGATCCCGGGTTTTCTTCTTTTTTTTCTTGTGAAATAACCGGTAGAAATGAATTTTTTACCATAAAATAATGAAAGCTCTCCCCCCCGCCTTTTTTATAGATATTTTTATTGATAGATATTTTTATTGATCAGTAAGAGTAATGACACAAAATTTAAATTTTGTCTACACAATAATCTTAATTTCTTTAAGAATTCCTCATTTTTTTTTTTCAAATCAATTTCATTATTATTAATCAATCCAATTCAAATAGGTATAAAAAAAATACGATATTTATGCATTCACAAAATAAAAAATTGTAGGCTTAAAATAAAAAAAAAAAAAAAGACGATTTTGTTGATTCATTTTTGATCTAATGGATACATCATTGAATTAGTATCAATGCCTCAGAAAAGAAGTTAACACAATGCGTGTGCGCATTTATGTGTGTATCCATTTGTCTTCGCATACCAGATATGTTACGGTAAATAGAAGAAAAAAATGTAGATTAACGAATTTTCAATCCCGGATACATATGTATCCTTACTATACTGAAACGGCTTCCATTATTGGTATCAAACCAATAGCGATTCATACAAGCTAAATCTTCTAATCGATAATTTGGCCAAAGAAATAATTTGAAATTCATTAGTTTTTTTTTATATCTATCAAGATCTTTATTTCTAGCCAAAACTTGACAGCAATTATTGACTTTATTCTCATTGTAAAATGTTGTGTTTCTATGCACACTATTTCTATTCCTAGGATTGAAATAAATTAGAACTCTCAATTCTCTACAACGTTTAGCGGATAAAATTTTTTCAGGAACAAGCAAATCATAATGATTTTTTTCTTTATTTTCTGTTATCTTTTGATCTCTTGTTTTTGTAATAGATTTATCAAAATTCTTCTTATTAACATGGCTTTTTTCTGGGTATCTTTGATTAATTTGGCGCTTACTCTTATGAATCAACGAAAGGCCTGTGGTTTGATACATAATAAATTGTTCATCGTTTTTTCTAGACAGACGAACTGGTTCGATAATCAATATTCCTTTTTTCATCAATTCTTTATTTTTCCTCAATCCCGTAAGAGTTAAATCTTTCTGATTCTGAATCACCATAATATCTAGACTTAGTTCTCCTCTTTGAATAGAGGCTATAGCAATCTCTTTTAGATTTATCAATCTAATCAGGAGACAATATACTTTTATATTATTCATTATTCTTTGATTTAAGGAACCCTTCCAGTTCAATTGAAAACCAAAAAACTTTCTTAGTAAAAAATGAAGTTCTGCCTCTATCTTGTTCTTGTATTTATTTTTCTTTATATCCTTATCCTTCTTTTTCCTGTCCGATCTTGCATAATCTTCTTCACTATCTTTTTCTTGGTTTGAGAGAGATGATTCAAGATCTACTCGATCTGCGTATTCTGCTTTTGCTTGATTTCGAGTCTCTAACTCTAATTCAAGAGATTTTTTTTTTTTTGATGGTCTCAAAATATCTATTATTTTTTTCTTTCCAGTAATGTTTTTATTTTCACTAACATTTTGATTTACATCAAAATTGAAAAAAAGTAATTGGATTGGTATGATCCACGGGTTACTCGTATATGCATTATAAAATACCACAAATTTTGAAAAGAACCAAATTTTCAGATTCGATATGGAACGTTTTAGTATTTCTACATTCATTCCCATCCAATAAAAATACTTTCTATCCAGATTTTTTTCCATATCTATAATATCATCTTCTGCTATATAATTCTTGATAGAGATATCACCCGTTATATCAAATAATTTTTGTTTACGCGTGTTGTAATTATAAGAAATTGCTTGTTTTTTATTTGCTTGGAATGGTGATCTATATACATAAATATAGGAGTCCTTCTTATCTGCATAATTAATAGATTTATATGATAAAAGATCATATCCATATTGTTTTTTCATTTTTTTTTTTTTATTTGTTAATGAGTCTACTTGTTGTTTTTTGTAAAGAATTAATCGGGTTTTTTCATATGAATCACATTTGGTTAAATCTTTATTTTGAGCCACACGACGTTCATTGATTCTATTTCTCCATTTTTTTGGTATTAATCTAGACCATCTGCTCTGAGATAAATCATATTGAGAATGACTCTTTAACCAATTTGTCCATTGATTCATTACAGAATCGGAAGGGTTCTTATGTCTTAATTTGGAATGAAATATTCCGTGTACTTCCCCAAAAGAATCCTTTTTTTCATTCTTAAGAAAAAAAGATCTTCGATGATATTCAAAAACAGATCTTAACTTATATTTATATACGTTAATAATTTGGGTTTGTGATAATTTATAAAATACATATACCTGTGACAAGGAAGATACGTCAAAAGAATTCTGTGAATTCGTATTCCTAATATTAGAATTTTTTTTTTTTATCGAAATCAAGTGAATTATACTTTGATTTGTTTTATCAGTTCTTTCTGCATTTGCTTCATTTTTGTAAATGGATTTATTTAAAATTTTTTTTGTTGATTCAAGAAAACATTGTACATTGATCCTAGGAATACTAATGATACATAGAAAGATATCTATGTATACCCTTTCCATGAAAAATTTAAAAAAAGAATGCGATTTACGGGCTAATCGAAGATTTATTCTTTGTAATATCTGCCAAATATTTTTTTGTAATTCTAATCTTTTAGCATTAAAAGTTGTTTTGTTCGAACTAATATTTATCTTTGAAGTTATAAACCCCTTTTTCTTTTCTTTTGTCATTTTTTCTATTTGCTCTCTGATTGTCTTTGTTTTAGCATTCAGATCTTTTATTTTTTTTTCTGTCAATGAAGAATTTATCCAATTAATAGATTGAATTGGAATGGGTGATTCGTAAATCATTGGATTATTCTTACTGATTGTTGAATCTTTTTCGCTTTCACTCAATTCATACATTTTTTTGAATCTAAATAGAAAAAAAGAATTTCGGAGTTGTTTTATTTTTTCGTTTAGAAATAGAATACTTTTTAAAATACTTTTGATGATCCATTTGACTGTTTCTTTTGAGACATTTAGAAACAATTTTGTTCTTTCATTTAAAACTTTTAGAACTAGAAAAAAATTATTTTTCAATTTTTTCATTTTTTTTTTGAGTTCTTTTAAAACGGGATAAAAAAATGAAAATTGATTTCTGGGATAACCAGAAAAAGGCAATTCTACTTCCATTCCCCAAATTGTTAAAAAACAAAAGTCCTTTTTTTTCGCTTTTTTTTTTTTCATTGGATCCTTTTCCTTTTCAGAGGATCGTAGCTTAGATCTGTGCCAAGGTTTCAGACGAAAAGGAAATAATATTTTTATCTGAATACCGTCTGTTAGCCATTTTTTTGGAAATTCTCTTTCGGATAATTGAACGCCATTATAGGTGCATTTAATATAAATTTCCCTATTCCAATCCCTAAAATCTTCTGACCATTCGGGAAATTGAAATAATAGTATACGAACGATATTTTTAGTTATTATCAATGAAGGTAATATAATATATTTTCTAAGAATCGACTGGGTTATTAATAAAAAACCTCTTATTACTTGAGCAAATATAATGCTATCCCAGGTTTCTCCTATTTCTATACGTCTTTTTTCCTCTTTTTCGTTTTTTTTTCTTTTGGCCTCCTCATTGTTCTCACTTTCTTTTGTCTTTTCCTCTGTATAATCCGAAATTTTAAATTCTGTCTTTTTCCGCATCCAATTTTTGAACATAAAAAAGATTTTTTTTGGCTCGAAAATATCAAGATAAAAGAACAAGGCTTTCTCAATTTTGTCCAAAAAAAGAGACGAATGCACACTTCTTTGAAAGAGTTTCCAAGTAACTGTTTTACGCCTTTGAGCGCGTATAGATCCTTTGATTATGTCTCGCCGAAAATCTGGTTGTTGGGAATAACGTATTAAAGCCAATTCCTTTTTCTTATCAGTATTATCAGCATCCCTATTATCACTATAAGTATCATTATTCTGTGAGTTATTAGTAAAAATCACTACACGTTTGGCTTTTCTGGAACGAATCTGATAATTCTCTGCTTCATTTTTTCCCTCCAGTTGTTCCAATTCGTCGATTAATTTATATGACCATCGAGGAACTTTTTTACTTATTTCTTTTATTCCAATACATTTTTTTCTATTTACAATTGTTTTATCGTTCAGATCAGTTCTAATTGCGTCGAATAAGAATTTGATTTTTTTTTTTTTTTCTTGGGAATCCATTTTTACTTGTTTATGTTCTCGAAATAAAGAAAATGCTTCAAAATTCAAGCTTGATACGGATTTTCCCGAAAATTGACTGATTAAGTTCAGAAAAAAACGAATTTCAGTTAATAATGATTTTTTATCAAATGTATCCATTTTCTGTTCAAATTCTGGATAATTACTATTACTATTACTATTAATATTATTCTTAATATTAAGAAGGATACCATGAATCTTATTTATCCAAATGTAATTTTTTGTGTAACTTTCCCTTTTGATTGAGGATGAAAAAAAAATTTTCATTCGTCCACGATAGGGTCCGTTCAAGAAAGGATCATATATGTTAGGTAAGTATTTTGTTTTAGTCTCATCATTACACAATCTAATTCGTTTTTCGAATATATCCAGAGGAGTCAATTCTTTATCTATAACTTTGGCCCTATTTAGAAAATCATTGTTTAATTTCTTTATTTTTTCTTCATTAAAAGAGCTCCAATAATTAGACAATTCATCATAGGAGATTTTTTCTGTTGTGAAGAGATAAATTTTTGTTTGCATCATTTTTAGAAAAGTTGACAAATTGGGTGGATACATAAAAGATATTCTTTCTTTTCCATCACTTTGACATGTATGAAAAAAAAATTGTGAAATTTCATTTCTTACGACATTTTCAAATCGATCATTTTTTATATATCGCAATGGACGATTCCATCGTTTATAATCGAAAACAATGGTTAGAAGAGGTTTTTGAAATCCGAAGATATCTTTCTCCTTATCTTTTTCCGGAAAAAGATATTCTTCGTTGGATTTCTTTTTTTCTTGTTTAGTTTCTGCCGTTTCCGAAGTTCTTTCGACATCCATTTTGATTTTTTTAT